GTATGGGTTCAGGGAAAGGGTCCCCTGAATATTGGGTAGCTGTTGTTAAACCGGGACGAATACTATATGAAATCAGTGGAGTAACCGAAACTATAGCTAGAAGGGCTATTTTAATAGCAGCATCAAAAATGCCTATACGAACGCAGTTTCTTACTTCAGGCTAAAAATATAGAACCAAGGGAAATGAGTCTCGAGGATGAACTAAAACCACAGATTTTTTTTGACAAATAATATTTCTTTTATTTTCTTCATCCTTGGCATTGGAAGAATAGACTAAAAAATTAATATGATCCAACCCCAGACCCTTTTAAATGTAGCGGATAACAGTGGGGCTCGAAAATTGATGTGTATTCGAATCATAGGAGCTAGCAATCGTCGATATGCTCACATTGGTGATGTCATTGTTGCTGTCATCAAAGAAGCAGTCCCTAATATGCCCCTAAAAAAATCAGAAGTAGTCAGAGCCGTAATTGTTCGTACTTGTAAAGAACTTAAACGCGACAGTGGTATGATAATACGATATGATGACAATGCTGCAGTTGTGATTGATCAAGAACGCAACCCAAAAGGAACGCGAATTTTTGGTGCAATCCCCCGAGAATTGAGACAATTAAATTTTACTAAAATCGTTTCATTAGCTCCCGAAGTATTATAAAAGAAAATCAGATATTGATATTTTTTTATCTTTCTTTGGGATATTTGAAAGAAATAAATTAAGAACTTGATTCATTCGTAGATTATGTTTCACGCATATACCTTTTTAAATTCATATATCATAAACTAATCATAAAAAAAAAAAAAAGAAAAAACATGTTGATTATATCCAATTTCGAGGCATCAATCATTTTAGTTCATCATGAGTAGAGACACTATTGCTGAGATAATAACTTCTATACGAAATGCGGATATGGATAGAAAAAGAGTTGTTCGCATAGCATCTACTAATATTACCGAAAATATTGTTAAAATACTTTTCCGAGAAGGTTTTATCGAAAACGTCAGAAAACACCAAGAAAAAAACAAATCTTTTTTGGTTTTAACCCTGCGCCACAGGAGAAATAGGAAAAGACCTTATAGAAATTTTTTAAATTTAAAACGGATCAGTCGACCCGGTTTACGAATCTATTCGAACTCTCAACGAATTCCTCGAATTTTAGGTGGGATGGGAATTGTAATTCTTTCGACTTCTCGGGGTATAATAACAGACCGTGAAGCTCGACTAGAAGGAATCGGCGGAGAAATTTTGTGTTATATATGGTAATCCTTTTAATACCCAAATGGGATACGAAACCTCTTCCTATTTGTAAAAAAAAAGGGGGTGAGAATATTATTTCTCCTCCATTAGTTGCTACTTCAAGGGGGCTTTGCCTGGAATGAAAGAACAAAAATGGATTCATGAAGGTTTAATTACTGAATCGCTTCCCAACGGGATGTTCCGGGTTCGGTTAGATAACGAGGATTTGATTCTAGGGTATGTTTCAGGAAAGATCCGACGTAGTTTTATACGGATACTGCCAGGAGATAAAGTCAAAGTTGAAGTAAGTCGTTATGATTCAACCAGAGGACGTATAATTTATCGACTCCGAAACAAGGATTCAAAAGATTAAGTGGGTTTTATTCAATACGACTCGAAATTCTAAATTTCAAGAAACTTATTTTCTACCAAAAAGTACATTGAGAATTAAGATTGAGGAATGAACAATATGAAAATAAGAGCTTCCGTTCGTAAAATTTGTGAAAAATGTCGACTAATCCGCAGGCGGGGACGTATTATAGTAATTTGTTCCAACCCTAGACATAAACAAAGACAAGGATAATCAGACTCGCTAAAGGACTCAGTGTACAAATAAGGAATCTGTTTTGATGTGAAATGGATATATCCATATATTTCTGATTCATATTTATGAGATGATAAAATATGGCAAAAGCTATGTCGAGAGTCGGTTCACGTAGGAACGGGCGTATTAGTTCGCGTAAAAGTGCACGTCGAATACCAAAAGGGGTTATTCATGTTCAAGCAAGTTTCAATAATACCATCGTGACGGTCACAGATGTACGGGGTCGCGTGGTTTCCTGGTCCTCGGCCGGTACTTGCGGATTTAAGGGTACGAGAAGAGGGACACCCTTTGCAGCTCAAACTGCAGCAGCAAATGCTATTCGTACAGTAATTGATCAAGGTATGCAACGAGCCGAAGTCATGATAAAAGGTCCCGGCCTAGGAAGAGACGCCGCATTACGTGCTATTCGTCGAAGTGGTATACTATTAACTTTTGTACGAGATGTAACCCCTATGCCACATAATGGCTGTAGACCTCCAAAAAAAAGACGTGTGTAGAAATGAATAAATTTCAAGAGAAACAAGAGAAATAAATAATTCAATAAAATAAAAAAATATTACTATGGTTCGAGAGAAAGTAAGAGTATCTACTCGGACACTACAGTGGAACTGTGTTGAATCAAGAATAGACAGTAAACGTCTTTATTATGGGCGCTTTGTTCT